ATTTGTATTCCCTTCTTTTATTTTTAATGAAATAGAAAGAGAAGGGAACAATTCTATTTATTTCTATTTAGAAAAGAACAAAGAGAAACAGATCTTATTCTATACTCGATAAGTACCAATACGCAATGGGAGGATTTTGAGGGAAAAAGAATGCATATATACTTTTTATAATTCGAAATCATTCGAACAATCGGCTGATCTGATCGATTCCGTTCGTTACAATTTTTTTTTATTCATTCTGTCTTCCTCTATGAACCTTCCAGTCCTATATTCCTATATATAAAGTATATATCTATATACTAATATTCTAAATTAGAATCTATATACTTTATACTCTAAATACTCTAATTCTATCTAGATAATAATATATCTATCTAATAATATTCTAATAATATTAAGTTCTATATTCTATAATATATAGAATATAAAATTCTAATATAGAATAGAATATAGAAAGAAAATTAAAAGATATAAAAATAGAATGAATATTATAGAAAATAAATATATAGTATATATTATATTAGAATATATTAGATTAGAATCTAGAAATATGCTAATACTACTAATACTAATATTATAAGATATAAAAATAGAAAAGAAAGAGAAAAAATGATGAAGACAATAAAACCCATTGTTACGTTTCCATATTAAAGTAAAGTATAGTACTTCATTTTTTTTATCTTAATGCCCATTGGTGTTCCAAAAGTACCTTTTCGGAATCCTGGAGAGGAAGATGCAGCTTGGGTTGACGTATAGTGCGACTTGTCAGACATATGGATCATATGGTATTTCCCCGTTATCTCCCCCGATCGAGTATTCTCTATTTCGCCCAATCCAATAAATAGATATTCAATCTTGTATTGATTGAACAATCAATAATTTGGAGCGTGAAGCACAAAAATTCCTATTGGGGATGAATATTCTCAATTAAAATAATTGATGGTTTACTTGGACTGATAAAGTATCCAGGCTCCGTTCAGAGAATACCAAATGAAATTGGAAATGGTAATAGTAAAAGTAATAGAATGGGAGTGTAAATGTAGTAATATAAATAAGAAATATTCAATAGAAATAGAAAAAAAATATAAAAAATCTAATAATATTAGATAATTAAATAAGAAATATTCAATAAAGAATATAAAAATAAAATATAAATTTAATGAAAGTATTAATAAATTATGAAATTCATTAATAATGAAATAGAATATAATATAACTTACTATAATAGACTATAATAGAATATTCTAATATAATCTATGTATGTAGAATATATGATGATTGCACGATTACCACTTGTATCATAGACTATCCCTATAATTACTATAGGGATAATATAAAACTGCCTACCAATGGAGTAGTATTATTAATACATCGAATATTTTGGGGAAAGTTATGAAACAATTGAAAAAAAAGAAGTGGTACTGGAATCATTTGACCTATATGCGCAAATGGAATTCGGGCAAATCTTCCCCCGGAGTAGAACAAGAACCTAAAAGAATTGAAAGGGTCCATTCAGGAACAAGAAAATTACATCGTAATTTGAATTTCGATGAAACAATACATCAATGAGAAGTTAGTTCAATAAGTTCATAAAATTCTTTTTTATATTCTACTTTTATATTCTACATTATAGAATATAGGGAAAGGGAAGGAGGGCAAAACTCATGTTAAAAAAAAAAGAAATAGGACTGGAATCAATACATTGATTTTTTTTTCGCAATTCTTTTGAACCGTATGCATCCAAAGGTGCACGTACGGTTCCTCAGGGATACAATTTTTCCCTAATCAACCGACTTCATCGAGAAAGATTACTTTTTTTAGGCCAAGAGGTTGATAGCGAGATCTCGAATCAACTTGTTGGTCTCATGGTATACCTCAGCATAGAGGATGATACTAGGGATCTTTATTTGTTTATAAATTCTCCAGGTGGATGGGTAATACCGGGAATAGCTATTTATGATACTATGCAATTTGTGTCACCGGATGTACATACAGTATGTATGGGATTAGCCGCTTCAATGGGATCTTTCATTCTGGTTGGAGGAGAAATTACCAAACGTCTAGCATTCCCTCACGCTTGGCGCCAATGAGTTTTTTTTATTTGAGAAAAAAATACTATGCCTTCGCTGTATCGAATATGAATCAAATAAAGAATAAGTAATAATAGCATGGCACTTCGAGTTCGATATGAACAAACCATTAGTGTTTTTTTCTAACATGAGATTTTGTATCGAGATAGTAGTATGAAAGAAGGGTTATTCCCAAGTTGATTTTATGTGTCAAGCAAGAGTCAATTTCAGCGTCACAAACCATTATTCTTCCACACCAGAAGTATTTTTCTTATTTTTATGTTATGATAAGAAAGAGTCAAAAAAATGGAAAAAATAATTTTCTCCTTCTTGGATCATATCAAAAAGAAACTTTGGGATTGCTAAACCACAGACGAGATAAATAGATAAACATATAAAGCAACAGAACCATCATAGTATCTTTTTTACTACTACGAAAGGAAGGGTGGTAAATGGATCATTTAACGATTTGGATCGGATGGGTTCTTTTTCTTCTTTTCGATAGAATTTCTTCTATCGAAAAAATAAATTCCATTGCAGAGCCGTATGCAATGTACAAAAGATGCCCGTACGGTTGTTTAATTCTATTTTTTATTGTTATTTTGATTATCCCTTACTTTAACCCAATCGTGCGATATATAGATAGAAGAACCATTCATGATGTTATATCAATATCATCAGGGTTATGATTCATCAACCTGCTAGTTCTTTTTACGAGGCACAAGCAGGGGATTTTATTCTGGAAGCAGAAGAACTATTGAAGCTTCGCGAAACTCTCACAAAAGTTTATGTACAAAGAACGGGCAACCCTTTATGGGTTATATCCGAAGATATGGAAAGGGATGTTTTTATGTCAGCAACAGAAGCCCAAGCTTATGGCATCGTTGATCTTGTAGCGATCGAAAATGAAAATACTAGGGATTCCATATAAATATAAGAATTTCGTTTCAAAATTTGAAATTTCCGTGTGAATAGAAATCATTCATAATCATCAACCATCAGGTTAAGATCGATCTAAGCCAACCCGCTCTATTCTATCTAGAATGAGATTCTATAGACACGCCATGCCAACCATTAAACAACTTATTAGAAACGCAAGACAGCCAATAAGAAATGTCACGAAATCTCCCGCTCTTCGAGGATGTCCTCAGCGTCGAGGAACATGTACTAGGGTGTATGTGCGACTCGTTCAGTTCAGATCATGATGAGTTTGAAGAAATGCAAAAGTATCAACGACCACTATCAATGAATTAGGATAGATAGAGTGGAAGACGGCCATTTAATTTACTAGTATCTAAAAATGAAGATCTATCATCTACCTAATTATGTTATGAATTTATGGTTTCTATTGGTGCAAATCCAATCACTCCGTTTGAGATGAGAAGGAATTCTCCATTGGTAACAAATAGTTATCCATTAAGCGGAGGAAAAAGGTTATGCTCCTATTCCTTTTCTTGAAAAAACGGACTAACAAGGTCAGCTACCTAGCCAACTTTCAGAATTAAATGCCGTCACTGTATGGATAGCTTTTTTTGTGAAAAGGACTATTACTTTCTAATTAGAATTGAAAAAAGAATTCTAATTGAAAAATGGATGGGTAGAGCCAAAGAGTGTGAACTATACAAGTTCACAATAAAATTCGATGAAATGAAAGAAGAGGCTCCGGTGTATAGAGAGGACCTCACCGTTTCAGAAGTTGCCATAGAAACGAGGAAACCCACTATTCTTTTTTATTTAGTAGCAGTCGAATTTCTTATTTACAGGCGAGATACCTTGAAGAAAGAAAAAATCGTGGTCGGGAAGGTCATAGTCGCAAAAGCCATTGGAATTTATATTTTATATATTGGAAGAATCCGCTTTGTTATTAATTGACCGGAAGAAAAGGATGACTGAAAGAAGAGAAATCAATTAGTTATTCAAGAAAGTTTCATTTGATTCAATGACCAGAGTTAAACGAGGATATACAGCTCGGAGACGTCGAAAAAAGATTCGTTTATTTGCATCAACCTTTATAGGGGCTCATTCAAGACTTACTCGAACGACTATTCAACAAAGAATGAGAGCTTTGGTTTCCTCTCATCGAGATAGGAGCAGGAAAAAGAGAGATTTTCGTCGTTTGTGGATCACTCGGATAAATGCGGTAACTCGTGAGGGTAGGCTATTCTATAGTTATAGCCTATTCATCAACAATCTGTACAAGAGACAATTGCTTCTGAATCGTAAAATACTTGCGCAAATAGCCCTATCAAATAAGAATTGTTTTGATATTATTTCAAATAAAATCATCAATCAAAAATAAAAAAAAAATACAAATCAAATAAAGGAATAAAAAAATCTTAATAGAATCTATTATACATGAAACAAGAATGATTGAAACAGGATTTCCCGGAGAAAGGACTCCGGGAAGATAGAATAAAAAGAAATGAAGATTTGAGTAGTAAGAATAAACGAACATTTTTCAAGAAAAAAAGATTTCTTCCCCATTTTTCCTTTTTTATAATACAAGAATCGAATCTGGATTCTAGTTTTTTCGAGCAAAAATTAATATAAGCTTGAGTTCCAATTGGAGTTTTGAGGAGTATATCTATTTATTTTTGGTTCTAGGACCAGTAGTTCTAGGGATCGACTCCACTCTATCCAATTGTTTCTCATTATTACGAAAAGGTAACAATGATAAAATACGAGCTTGTTTTATAGCAATAGTAATTAATCGTTGTTGTTTCAAGGTCAACCTATTCGTCCGTCTAGATAAGATTTTTCCTTGTTCACTAAGAAATCGACTAATTAAACTCATGTTTCTATAATCGATTCGATCCCCCGATCCAATTGGGGGTAAACGCCTACGAAAAGATCGCTTGGATTTACGAAAAGGTTGTTTGGATTTATCCATGGTTTGCTTATTCCTTGTTTGTTTATTCCTTCTGTATAAAAGAATCTATAAAATAGAATTCTCTTTTTTTTCTTATTCATTTAAGATTCGACCAAAATAGGATTTGGTTTGTATTATATATGTTAAGATGTAAAGTTCTTACTCTTCCCGCTACTTGGAAAAATCACACACACATTCCGTTCCACCTATTTCTTTATTTCCCCATGAATCGTATACTTTTGACAATAGCGACAAAATTTTCTAAATTCTAGTCGATTGGGTGTATTGTGTCGATTCTTTTGAGTAATATATCTAGAAATGCCCGGCGATTCTTTATTGACACCCTTTCGAACACAACAGGTACATTCCAAAATCACTATAATTCTGATATCTTTACCCTTGGCCATGAACCTCCTTTTCATTTTGGATCGACTTCACTTTAAAACTCTCTTCATTTTCTTTTTGATCCGAACCAAATAAAAAAAATCTATATTCTATATCTAGACTATATTAATAAAAGTTACTAACTAGAAATGTAATTTGTAAATATTTTCTTTTTCGAATTATTAGAATTCAAATGACTTCGGAGTACTAGAATCTAAAATAGAATTACTATGAATAACTAGAAAGAAAAAGAGTCATATTCATTAATAGAAGAATATTAAGAATATCGTAATAATTAATTAATACAATTTTTTCTAACTATGAATTATTCCTATCCTAATCTCAGTATTTTATTCTTTCTATGTTAAAATTTTGTTGCCCCTAGACTGGATCCACATTTCCATTTCTTTTCCCCAAAATTCTATCGTAGATTCACTGTATTTTGACTGAGGTTCGATACACTCTTTCTCTTTCTTTTTTTTTAGGATAGGAAAGAAAAAGGAAGCGAAATTGGAGCCATGTTACGTAGAATTGTATCTCAAATCTTCTTCATTTCTTCACAGATCAATACAAGAATTCAATCAGGATGAAAAAAAGGGGAATGACAAGGCATCCGGAAATAAACGATTAATTTCTATCAATAGACCTGCTAAAGACCCAAACCATAGAGTGGTTATCACAGGTGCCGTTGAGAGATATGTTTTTATATCTCGCATTGAAAATCCTCCTTCTTCTTTTATTTTCTATTTTTTTCTTATTTATTTTAATTCTTTATTTGTATTGTATATTGTAATACATATAAATACATATATAGTCCTAGTTCGATATTCTAATACATAGATCATAGATAACCCGATATTTTAGTTCAAGATCATTTGTTTTTGCTTGAAATAAAATTAGAATTAGGAATTACTAACTAAAATGCATATGTACAATGACCCAGCAGATTCAATTTTTCCGCTCCCTAAAAAAATGACAAGAACATTTTCTACCTATCTATATAGGTAGAGCAAAAAAGAAGGATGTGGAAAACAAGACATGTATTTTATACAATGACACTGTACAACAATTTTTAAAAGGGATGTAGCGCAGCTTGGTAGCGCGTTTGTTTTGGGTACAAAATGTCACAGGTTCAAATCCTGTCATCCCTACCTATTCTTTCTCCTATGGACAGTTACGAGGGATTCATTGAGTAAGATCGGGAAATTTTGGACATAATCTTTTGTTTGTACATACTATATGTACATATACACAAGACCCCTCGGGGGTAAAAAAATCCTTTTCTTTACACTTTACAATCGTATCTACTGTTATAGGATATAAGAAAGCGCTCTTAGTTCAGTTCGGTAGAACGCGGGTCTCCAAAACCCGATGTCGTAGGTTCAAATCCTACAGAGCGTGATTCCGTTTATGTTATGCCGAATTACAATAAAATAACTGAACAAAACAAAGTCTAATTGCAACTTAAATTTGACCTCCTCCTTGTAGGAGGTCAATCAAAAAAAGAAATGTTACTCAATCAAAGGTCCAACTGATCACCGCGCCTGTATTGTAAATATGCAGTTACAAATAATCCTGTTAAAGTAATAGGAATTAGACCTAAGACGATTCCAAATAGAAAAACTTCAATCATTTCAATTTGTTTTAGGGAATAAAAAGATAGGTAAGATCTATCCCTAAAATATTAATCTGAATTATCCGTGAATCTCAATGACCGGGAATTTGCAATTGAGAACCATAGAATAACTGAAATAAAATATTCTGGGAGGCTTTGATTTTTATTTTTGTAAATTGTTTATTGAATTTCATTCATTTCAAATAAGTCGTATCTTGTTCAAACCAATAAATATAGCTGGGGTTATAGTTGAAGCAGCCAGTAAAAAACCAAAATAACTAGTTAGAATAGGCATGAAAGAGCTAAATTAGATATGTTCTTTTAATACATATATGAATAAAACATTTACCTAAGTCTCAATCCAGATATGACGGTAATAAAAACGAATTTAAAGAATTCGTTTAGTTTCAATTGAAAGTTCTTGATTCATCAGTCATTATAGACGGACGCTAAAAAAAAAGAAAACCTTGACTTTTTCAAAAAATTGAAAATTATTGAATATTTTCATTTGATTTTTATTTTATTTCTTTATTTGATATTTGAATTTGATTTCGGGCCAACTC